CTATAAAGGCATTCCAGCTTCAGAGGCGGGTGAGCCGGGTCAGGAAGGAGTTTTACTGCTGGGATGGGGCCGGATCCTACTCGAAGCACTCCACCACGAATAAGAGTCTTCGGGTTGGATAGGCTGTAGAGATAGGAACTTCTATCTGCAGGGCGGGCTTTCAAGACAGAAATGCACTACTCCATCTGGAAAGGGCTTTTTCCCTCGTGGGGAAAGAGAAGAACCCTAAAGGTAAGGCCAGAAGGGAGTAAAAAATCAATAGAAAAAATCCCTTCCCGGCGGACCGGGACTCTACGGCTGGGTCTTATTCCATCTCAAACTCGGATTAAGAAGAGTGCCCTTGAACTACGGATCAATCATAATAAACAATACAAGAAAATAAATGGATTCTCCTGCGGAAAAAAGGCAAAAAAGAAAGGGGGCCGGGAAGAGGAGATTAAGGATAGTCACTCCACTCCATAGATAGTGAACACAGATTCTTGTTTAATTTTGAATTCCTTTCGGGTCGAAAACGCGGGCTGCTGGTGGGGCTGTGCCCATTCTCCCTCCTCTTCCGCTTTACAACCGGAATAAGGAACCTTAGAATTCACCCTACCTGTCGATGAAAAAATGGGATTTGAGAGGCTAGCGGATCAGAAATTTTTTTATGGAATGTCCTACTATTGCCCGAGCTTTCCGATCAACCAATCCCCTATTTCAGGGACATCTCCTTGTTAGGTAGGGCCAGGGATCACTAATTAGTCGAATGAGCCCATCCCTCTGGCCTATCATTTATTGGTCGATCCGGCTGGCGGCTCCTGCATCCCCATGGGGGCCCTTTCATACAAGTTTGTTGCTAGGAGTCCCTCTAGTCGAATCAATAATCAATATAAGTTTACTGACCTGGCTCTTCAATCGACGATCTACTGCTCCCTCTTAGTTGCAGATGCCCATGCTTTGATTCGAAAGCCCTAGCCTGTGATGAATCCCCAGTAAGATCGGAGTATTGAATTTATCCTCCCTTCAGTCCTGTTTGAACCCGTCCCAGCAACGACCACCTTCCTACTGCAAGGTGAGGCTCTGCCCTTCCCCTAGAATCCACTCCGGGTCACGGAGCTCTCAACTGAGTTGTTTAGGTTCTGGAATTCCATCTCTGGTTGGGGGTTTCGGTTCGAAGGTTATAAAACGTGGTGCGGGTTCATCTCTCTCGACCAGTTCCGGTTCAAGGGAAGGGTGCTCGAGGGGACCAGACTTTAGATCTCTTTCTTCTCTATGGCGGGAGGTTTATTTCGTATCAAGAGTTTGTTGGGGAGGCCAGGGAAGACGGATTGGATAGAGAGGCGATGCCTATGCCTCTTCTTTATTGATAGGATTTCCATCATTTGCAGTCTCCGGCGAAGGAGACAAGGGCTAGGCACCGAACATGTTCTCGGTGTCTCCATCCGTCATTAGTAATCTCGACCCGCTTTTCCTATTCACTAGCACACTGCGCGCTACAGCAAGCAGCCCCTTTACTAGTAAGGGGCTAGCGCGCAACGGCTGAAAAGCCAGCAACTTGTTAGGAGTAGGTTTTGGCTTGCCCCTTTCTTATTATTAGTAAGATAGGTTTGTAACCCTATACAAGGGGCTGCTTGCTGCTCGCCCCTATCTCTAAAGGGGCTTATGCACTCCACTCGTTACCACTAAACGACGAAGCCAGGAGCGGAAGGAGGGACTTGAACCCTCAACCTCAGCCTTGGCAAGGCTATGCTCTACCATTAAGCTATTTCCGCCAGCTACGTTAGTGGCGAAGCACTACTGAGCAATTCACGCATCACTTGATACGGACGACTTCTGTTTTTCCGCCGGCCTCCCACTCTTGACTTCCGATCGGGCTACGAGCATGAGTAGGTAGGCGGCTAGGGGGGTTTGGGCTGGGAAGGAAGGCCCCCCTTTTTTTCTTCGCGCCAGATGAGATGATGATTAGTGGGTCAGTGTGTGCTCTTGATCACAATCATTAAATTAAAGGGAAGGGGCTGCCCTTTCAATCAATCTCCGGCCGCTCAGTGCTGCTATTGGTGCGAGTTGTAAGGAGTCTTGGTCTCGAGCCGAGCTGGGGCGTGATTTAATTCTCGTAACGGGAGTGAGTGCGCCGCAAGACCAGACAAGTGACTCCCTCGCCTCGCAGCGGCGACATCTGTCTTTTAAGTTAAGTCATTTCCTAAGATGGCTCCTCTTATTCTACGATAATCCAAGCAGCAGCTCCACGAGTCCGCTCGGAACCAGTCGATTCCTGAGCCTCTCCCCTCTCGGTTGGCGTTTGCCAGCCACTAGAGCAAGTAAGAGAACCTACAGTGAATGCACTTAAAGAACCGCAGATTTTGACCTGATTGTACACCTTTGTGTCTGGCTATGTATATGAATGTGCATAAAGAAGGGACGGGGCATCTCTCTCCCTTTTTATTAAAATTTTTTTTGGGGGGGAGAGGGAATAAGATGCAGCGGCACCTCACGAACTTCTTACTGGGGCAGCACCATCCTGTAGGCGCGAGTGTTTAGATGCACGTGTTTTGCCTGCGCAGTTAAGAGAAAAATTGTCCCCAAGGTAGTTTACTTGCTTACTTTAAAGAGTAAGGGAATAGGGGGGACGGATTTGCCCTTTCTCCAATAGAGTACTTATGCAAGGCATGACTCTATCGACAGACTCGATCACAAGCAGGGGTCCTTCAATCGATCTATCTACATAAGGATAGCTCATTCAATCTCCCCCCATTTAGTAGGGCAGGTCTTCGGGCGAGGAAAGATCTATCTTTATTGATAGGGCCATACGCGAAAGCCTAAGATCAACTCCATCCACCGGAGCAAGGATTTTAGCCATGCCCCCCTAGCTCATGTGGAAAGTCCGGGCTGTATGATAAAATAGAGGATCTAGGAAGCGAGCTAGGCCACCCGCCGGATCAGGGTTTCCATCCGAACTAGTGCCTTAAGCAGGAAGGAAGTTTCATTTAGTGGTATCGTATATAAGATCGCGGCTGCTTTTAGGAGTGATCTTGCCCTCTTTCAACAAACTTGCTTGCTATCCCAGTGCGTCTATCCTTAGTTTTCGTGTCTAGCTTGCTTGCTCACTTCCAGAACTGATCTAACTAGAAAGAAAATCTCTAACTGGTCCTAGAAAAAGTATTCCAATTACTGGCTTACAGGGCACTCTCCATGGCTAGAAGAGGGTTCCGGAAAGCCATTTGTTTCTTTCAGCACGCCTTTGTCCTCGGTACCAGCGAGGTGTCAGTACGACGAGAAAACCCTATTCATGGTTGGTTGACCCCTTCTTACTCCCTTCCTTGGCTACTTAGAAAACACCCTTTAGCGTAAGAGCTCTTGAAGAGGGACTGCATCTCGATCCGCTACTGCTACTCAAATTCCTTCTGCAGCTGGCGGTGCTGGTAGTCCTGATGCAGGGTAGCCGGGATACACAGGTAAGGGGGCGAAAGCAGTTCATCAAGTTCAGAATTCGAGATCTGTCCTTCCGCTTGCAAAGACGAGAATGGAATCCAGATCAGAGTAGATTCAATACAATAGAAGGGCTGAAAGAATGAAGAAATTCGTTGAAAAAAAGCCGACTACTTCAGAGATAGGATGATCACTAGCCCTCTTCTCTTTACCTCCTTCACTGGATTCCATACGGATTCCCCAGATCTGCCCTTCTACGTCCTCTCTTCTGAAAGATTCGGTGCATCGCCAGTTCCATCCCACTCCCATGCACTTCCCTTTCGAAAGATTGACGGGATTCTATCAAATTATCCGTTTTCGCCCCGATGCGGAAAGAAGTAAAATCAAAAGAAAGAAGAGTGGAAAACGGGTTATACTCTTTCATGTTCCCCTAGAGTTTTTAACTTCTACCGGTCTGAGTTATATAGCTAGTGCGGTCGCCTAGCATGTTGATAAGTTTCGTTTACTGCATCCAATAAAAGAATCCGATGAGTGTGCGGATGGGAATTGGATTACCATTCACGCTGAATTTGAGTGGACTCCTACAAGGTGTAAGGCGTGTGAGGGTTTTGGGCATTCAATTTCCTCATGTAGTCAATTGAAACCTTCTCCAAGCAAGTAAACCCGGCCATCATTTACCAGCTGGGTCTCTAGTCTTTCTCATGTATTCACTTTCTGCGAAATAGATCAACTACTGGGGACTATAGAGCACAACAGGCCCCTGTATGTCACAGGCACAAGTGATGGTGCAAAAGTTAACCGCATCCAGCTTGATTGACCCTGTGGGTTTTCAGTTAACCTGATGACGCTCAGGACACTCTGGAGCCAGGCTATAGACGTCCAGCACTTGGCCCCTGAAAAAAGAATAAAAAAAAAGGCTTAAATCAGCACAGTCAACAAGCTCTTGGATTAATTATCTCCCCCCGAATCTTATGAACTGGCTTGAGGATAATCCTTGTGGTTCTGGAGCTCATGTTGCCGGTAAGCGACGAGCGACTAAGAGCTCTTTCTCTCTCTCTTGTCGGTAAGCGGTGGGCGGCAGATCGTCGGAGGCTGCCCTTCCTGATGGTAATTTCTTACTTCATTGGGGCTCTTTTGATTCCGCAGTGATGAACATGTCTCTGAGATACTTTTTTTTTCTGCAGCTTGGGAGAGGATCAACATTGGTCGTCCTCTTTTCAGCACAGATCCTCCTCCTCCTGCTGGTCTATTCCCCATTGGTCGAAAGTGGGCATACAGACTGGTGAAAGTCGGAGTAGAGCATGTAGCTCACTTTTTCAGAGGCAAGACCGGGTCGCGTCCCGACAGGTATTTCCTTTCTTATTTCCTTGTTAATTCTGTAGAGATTGAAAGAAACAGCATCATGACTTCCTGCTCTTCTCTTTTCAGGTGACTTGGCTTCCCTACCCCTTTCTTCGTCTTCAGATTTCTACCTCGAGTACCTTCCCTTGGCTGCTCCTTGACTACCATAAAGATAAAGCATTGGAACGGATATAGGTGGGCGACTTACGTACTATGTTGAACTTGACTCACTTTTCTCAGATTCTTCTTCGGACCCTGCTTGAACCACTAGAACAGTTCCGTGCATAGACTACTTGAAGCCTCCGCCTTGCCCATTGTCTCCTCTGTCCGAGCATCTGAGTCAACAGGATCGTATTCTGCAGAATCCATGGCTAAATCTTAACTCGAAGTTAACCCTGTTGAGGTTCTTTCCATCTCCATTTTCACCGATCCTTAGGTATGGTTGACTTGACTGATTAGGCTCACGGGCCTTAGCTTAGATTGGACAAGTAAACTTCCCTTAATAAAGGACATAGGCTCACCGACCGAAACCACTTTGACTGAGAGTGAAGGGGAAACCCCTAAAAGATGAACAAAGCGAGCTGAGCTGCCCATGCTTTACCCATCTGACCCGCTCCCTACTTCTCTACTTCGCGGGACTAACCAAAGAGACGAGGAACTTGCACCGAAGAACAACAATACGGTCTACCGGACTGAGACCGACAGACTGCTATCAAGCGGGAGAGAAGGTTGCTCCAGATGAGAGTTGGTCGTGTATATTGCTTTCTCGCCTAACTACAGGTAAGATTCACTACCTCTTCTATCAATATAGCTAGTAGAAAGCCTATTCCTTTCCGAAACTGTACGGTACGATTACGATGGTGGATTACTTATTCCGATCTACATCTCCTCGTGCTCGCCTCTGCCTTGCCTGCGGATGATGCCTTTCACCACTTCTTCCTACTCATATTCAATATTCTTTTTTGGCTCTTACTTTCTTTTGAGCCGAGACTGTCTTTGTTGAGCTCTACGCCTTTGCCTTTGCCCACGAATTGCGCCTAGAACAGGGGAAAAAAAGAACATAATTACATTATCCCTTCGACGACTGAGCCGGGGCTTGCCCCTTTCATTTCACATGGAATTGATCGCCTATTTAAAGTAATATAATATTCCATATTACCCTCGCTGACAACGTACCTATCTTAGAAATTCCTCCTATATTTACTGGATCTTGGGTAACTTAGACTGAGATTGGAACTTGATTTGATCATTCGCTCCTCATTCTTAACGAGATGAGCTCATTCATTCCTTGCGCTTAGTTACCTTAATTCATTCCTCCACGGAGAGAGGCTCTATGAAAGAAGAGAATACGGAGCAACCTTCGCCTGAGACGGGGCTTCCTTAGAGTGGACAGAGACTGTGATCCTAGCTTTCTGACTGGGAGCTCCTAGTAAAGAGAAAGAGATAGTTATGCCATTTTGACGATATTTCATGTACGCTTCGCTTACCTTTCACTCCTGAACCCACCTTCGTCTTCCTGGAGAGGAGTTTGTTTTATAACTATATTGGGTAGCCCGCTTTTCAATTGAATCAACATCAATAGGACCGTGCCCAGCATAAGATTCTTCTTCTGCGTCTAATCCCTTTTATAATCTTTCAGTTTCTGCCCCCATAACTGATACAGGTGAGCGGCGTACCTAGCCTGTCACACTACGGACCTCTCGTTCTTGCCTGGTGAACCCCAATCTTCATCTCCTCTTCCCCTTCTGTTCAATCCCCGTGGTGAACACAACACTAGAAGAGTCAGCAATCGGGTCTTTCGTAGAAACCCCTGCCTGAATGAACACTGCTATCTCGCCTTCTGATCTTTCTTAAGAGATTTTCCTAATTTCTTTCCTACTTCTGTCTATTCGCTTCTACCGGGAGGATTTCCCTGATTGGCTCTCTTGCCTGGAATGACTTCCCTCAGTCCCGTCCCTACTTCTTCTCATGCCACTAATTGATTTCCACTTCTGAACTCCCACGTATTCAATCGATTCTGTTTCATGGCTCGCTGGTCGGAGAGAGTCCACTTCTTCCATTGATTGGGACTTGACTACTTCAGGTGGATCCGATCCTCTTCTTTCTATTTAGGGTGGATCCCTTTCTATTGATTGCAGCTCGTGAGCAAACTACCTATCTATATTACCATTCTAACCTGTCTTTGCTGAACCGTTGTAATATGGAATATTACCCTAGCTCACAGGTTATCCTTCTTAATTACATCATCCCTAACTCACAGGTTATCCTTCTATGATACATTGGATTTATTGGATTCGAAGTTCGGTTCGACTGAGCGAGCTTTCTTTTCACTTGGGCTTCGAAGAAAAAGAAAGCTTAATAGAGATTCTCCTCTTCGGATGGAGTAAGAGGCTCCTACTACAATATTACATATTGCCTACTTTACGGGTTACGGGTGAGCTACGAGCAGGCTTGATACCACTCCTTCGGACCCTTCGGACTCCAGCGCTTAGAAGAATCCTTATTAAACTCTTATTACATAGATCCTTCCCTTGAGCAACAAGCAAATTCCCTGACTAAAGAAAGAACTGAGACTAAAAAAAAATATTATACCAACGCTTCCCTTTTTCTTTGTAAGTAAACTTCCATCTTCTAAAGGGAGAGTAAACTCACCTTAGCAGTTTGATTATCCATTTTATTCCCCTGAGATTGAAGTTGCTACTGTACCTGTCTTTGAAGAATGCTTCGAACCCGGCCTAAACGCTTCCTGAGACTCAACCCTACTTCGGCTTCGAGGGACTTCCCTTGTGCTGACTTCTCTCACGTCAGACTGATGCCGGCTTTCTCAAATCAATCGGTAGAAATTCAAAAACCAATTGGATCAAATCAAGATCCCTTGGTCAATGTCATTAGGGTCTCTAAAGGAGAATGCCCTATCGGGCTTTCACGCAGCAGGTTCGGAAGATCGGGCTTGAAAAGCCGCACGATGGCTTTGACTCGCCTTTGGAAAGATGACTTCGAAAGCTCAAGCTTTCCGTTCTCCTATCCTATGATGGCACTCCAAAATAGGGTTCTTTTGAGCCCTGAGAAAGTATGAGTCGCCGTAGTGTGAGAAGTGGAATGATTGGAGAGTGTGAGAAGTTGGCAATTTTGAGTCTCTTTCTTAGATGTGTATATGCGGGTGGGGTGCCACCAAAGGTTTGGAACCCTGTCTCCCTCCCTAGCTAATTGAATACCAGCTTCCTTTTCTATTAGTATTATATGTAACTTCCTTGTCCTATTAGTATGCATGGGACTGTAGGTTGCTTTCTTTGATCTTATCTGCTCACGAATGGTCTGCTTAAGCCAATAAGATCGAAAAGGCTATCTCCGAGTGGCTAAAAATAGTGCGGCACTTTCCTTCAAGCAGGAAGGATGCAAAGTAATCCAAGGGAAAGCTAGACCTCGAGTGAGGAAAGACGGGAGCCACTCTAGTGACCTTTGAAAAGGGTCCGTACTAACCTTACCAGTTATTACTGCCTAGTGCCCAAACTGATTAGAGAGTTGTTGAATAAGCAAATCGGCTGTTTACAGTTACAGCAAACAGGAAAGAAGAGCAGTCGTGTGGAAGGTCTTTCTTCGGCCTTTGCTTCCTCTTCTTAGCCTAGCCGCTTCCAGGCTTCCAGGTAAGGAGAAATAAGTGAACCCTAGCGGGGGAAGAAAAAAGGAACTGAATATAACAATAACAAGCAAGACCAAGGTATATGACCAAAAAGGCCTTGTCACGAGCTGGAGTCGAACCAGCACCTCTGGTAAATGAATACAATCCCAGCGAACTACCATTTATTCTAATCGTGACTTTGTTCACCCGGTTCGTCATGCACAAGAAAAGCAAAACTAACATGACTACATCCGGTCGCGTTTCCGCTAAAACACTATAATCCCCACCCTCCTTACTAAATTAAATGACTGTTTAGTCATCCTCGTTAGCTTTTTTAACAATATCCGAAATGCGTTTAATCATTTCTGATTTTGGAACATTAATTACATGCTCATCGACATGCGGTGATCTTTCGCTTTTTTCATTTTTAATAAAAAAATGAAAAACCATAGATTTAAAAAAAAATTAATCATATGGACTTTTTCTTACTATATGAAATCCACACTTTGACACCTAAGATTCCGTAACGAGTAGATACTTTCGCAGGAGCATGTCTAACTACCTGCATCCACAAGACACTGAATTAGCCTAGAGATGGGTGCATCTTTTTGCTATCTCTCACGACCTTTCGGTCCCCTCACTGGAAAATTGGAAGGTCACAAACCGCCCTCTACAGTTGCAAATGTGAAACGGTGGACCCGTGACTATGAAAAATGACTGCTCAATCGAGATTTGAGTCGCCTTGGAGTAAAGCCACATACTCAACAACGTCTCTGTCTGAACTGTGGAATCCCTAAATCGAAACATACTAGAATAACTTCAAACACTGGATCCGCAGATCTACGTGTATTCAAAAATTCTGGTCTTCTTCAATTTCAATCAGGTTCTCAAACCAATCAGGGAACTTCCTTCCAAAGACCAAACCATTAAATCCCACACTATAAAATTTCTGGCGGAACCTTCCGCAGAAAAACCACGCTGAATTTTTTCGATATTTTTAAACTTTTTGTTTCAAAGCGGCGAAACCTCGAGATACTTTTCACTTGTGCGAGTCTGAGACCTTACTTCTGCGACTACTCGACTTTTGTGAGTTCTTATCCCGACAAAATCTCCTTAACTTAAAGTCTCCTCTATCTCAGAGTCTATTCTAAAAAAAAAATTTTTTTTTATATTATATTTAGATTTTTTGTTTTTATTAGAAGAGAGAAAGGGTACGCTCTCTAGAAGATTTGCTCGGGGCTGTTCACTTTCACTTGGTCGCCTGGTATCTTGAAACCTCTTTGCTTTCGGGGGCAGGAGTGGAAACGTCTGAGAGAGCGCTTCGCGAAAGAATCGTGTGGCGCGGTGAAAGGTTTCCCGTTGGGGTTTCTGGCCCCCCTGGTCTTCACCTAATTGTGGAAGAGGGGAGGTGAGTTGAGCATCCACTCTCTCTCGCGCCTTTCTTTCAGCTTGTTCCTGTTCGTCTATTCGGGACGGGCAGGCAGCCCACATACATGAAGAGAAGAAGAAAAAAGGGGGGGTTACTTGCTTAGTGCTTGCGCTAAGCAAGGCGGTCGAAGAAGGCCACAAGTAGAAGCAACCGATGCTTTGGTCATTCAGTTGACTCCTTGCTGCCAGTCCGTGCTTGCTGTCATGCTGGCAAAAGCAGGGGTTTCGGCCGGTTTTACCTACTATTGGATTTGAACCAATGACTCTCGCCGTATGAAAGCGATACTCTAACCGCTGAGTCAAGTAGGTCAAGCTGAGTCAAGTCAGAGAAAATAGACCCATATAAGAGAAAGCCGCGCAACCTGAATTCCCCTTACTATACAGGAGGGCGGAGCGCTAAGAAAGAGAAAGCGTTATCACTATACGAAATGAAGCAGCGGCTAGCACGCTAAGATCAACCACTTGGAGAACGCGAAGCCTTTTTTTCTCGGTCGTCCTTCTCTAGGTACAAAAAGGAATTTACGGGATATCTCCAAAATTCGATGTACTTCTTCAAGTGTGGGACACATCTCATGTTTGCCGAATCTAAAAACCATCGTCTTTGCATCCCAACACTTCACTGCGGCTATGATCGGATCCCAGTGTTGGTTCACTTTTTATCCTCCACCAAATCTTCTGAGCTCCTGTTCTCAATGATGTTAAGCAGCTCTTGATCGCAGCAATCATGCCTTCGAAGGTACGCTTTTTTCATTCAACTGTGCTTGAAAGAGAGAGGATATGATATAAGGTAAGCCCCAATTCCACTGAAAGATTCAATTCAGTCAGCTTGGCTTTTTCTCTAGTTTGCCTTTTTGTCTACCTTCTTTAGTCAATGTCGCATTTCGAGTGCTTGGTTAGATCTCCTAATGGAGAAGATGCGGTGAATCAATCAGTATTAGCTAAGGAAAGCATTCGGGAAGAGAGGAAATCTGTCTTTATAGGAAATTTATCTTTATAGGGAATCTGTGCCCTTTGTTTGGGTCTGAAAGTGCAAGACTAGCTGGACCCGGACTGACTAATCGCTAAGAGCTCGCCCCGAGTGCTAAGTACGGCATTCAGTAAGAAGTAAGCCAAGTTCAGTGATCCTCGAGAATAAACTATCAGGCGGAGGAAAGAACTGATGACTCACATCCCACAACACAAGAAGGATGGAAAGTCGTGGAATTGATCGAAGTTAGCCAAGTTCTCTTAGCCGTTACGTTAGGGTGACTCGAGAAAGCTTGAAAGAATAAGATACGTAGAGCGTGAACCAAGGTTCATAGGCGGATCAAAGTCGAATCTTGCAGATCCTAGTTCGCTTTCTAATCGCTTTCGGGACCAGTCTTCAATGGCATGAAGCTTTAGTGGCATAGAATTGGCTGCCTGATCGGACAGATGAAAGGAGAACTATCTGGTGAGGCATCTGGATTTGATTCGGGTCGGTTAAAGCTTGAAAGGGAGTTCGTGGCCTACTAGGAGTTCTGTTTTCTGAGGACTCATAGAACACCTTATTAATCTTAATTCAACTGTCCTTTCAAGCAAGAGTTGTCTTAGATCAATGAATGAGAAGGAAGAGAGTGAATAGGGCACAGGAAATGAAGTCATCCAGGTTCGGAGCGGGAAGCATGCATTCAGGCTGTGAGGTAAAGTGATTCTCTTAGCTTTAGTCAGCTTGGCTTGAATAAAGCTTTGGTTTCAGGAAAGTAGGGAGTCAGAGCTTTCCGTCATTCAGCAGTGGAATAGTTCCATGGTATTGATCATCCAACCATTGATTGGAATTTCTATCGTGATAAACCGTGATTTGAGCCTATCTATAGCTATAACAGTGTGATTCTATAAGCTAAGCAGATGAGGAGATTCAACAAAGAACCTAACCGTCCTCTCTGATTGACTTCATCAGGAGATCCCTATGGTCTGGTTCACCTTCCCTCTTTCCTTGAAACCGTCGGATCGATATGGTTCATTCCTGGGCTATGCTCTTTCAACAATTGACAGAAGAGGGGGACGGACAAGGATGATCAGACTGTTTGGTTCGGTTCGTCAGAGGTATGGGCATAGAGAATCCGACTATGGAGAGGGAAGTGATTCTCATCTCAATCCATAGAGACAGAGCATTATCGTATGGGGAAAGAGTATGAACGAAAAAATTGCTTGTAGAGATGAATCACATTCCTTTCTGAAATACTATAATATATGTGAGTCGTCTATCTTCACAGCTGGAAATGCGCTCCGAAGGGAATAGCTTTCTCCATTGAATCAGTCTAATGTGGAAATGGAAAGATGTGAAATTCATTCATCAATCTTGTGTTCTTCTGTGTAGCGTACGGTGTCTCGTGCCAAGTGAAAGGAAAGCTGAGCTTGCTCCAAACCATGAGATCCAAGAGAGTGCCCGGTCATCATCATTCCACTCCTTTCTTGGTCTACTTCGGTTACAACTTGATCTACGGTGCGATCAGACCAAGTGCGAGATTGGATCGAGAAAGCAGGAAGGTCAGCCCTTGATTGTTAGATAGATACCGACAGAATATCATAGTTAACAGCTTCTTGATTGCATCCGTGAAAGTTCGAGATTGATGGTTCGAGTTAGCAGGTAGTTCCGGAATAGATAGACAAGAGTGCTTTGTCTCCTCCCCTTTATCTGAAAAGTAGGTGGCTGCTGATGAGCTTCGATAGCCAGTCACCCCGCCCAAGGAATAGAAATAGATTTGTTTTCGTCAGCTCGTTAGCTCGTCATTGGGTCCAGTGAGGCGGATTCCTTTATTTACTATACATATCATATTAACACTCGATGCTTCGCCATGGGGATAACGCCTAGATAGGTGGGGGAGATGCAGCCACAAAGCATGGATTTTGGTCCGATTCATTGAGATCACCAGCCTCGGAAGATAGATATGCAGATGAGCTTTTCCCGTGGTCCGCGGAGGCTGGAATGCATGGAAATGAAGGAATAGGTGCCCTTAGCCCGGTATTCCACCCACTTGAGGGTATGGAAGAAGAGAAAGAGCAGAAGAGCTACGAATAGGATCACTTGGAGCTAGGTGCTTCTCCTGTAGCTGGCTAGTACCTCCTCTATTCCATTTCTCTGTCCTAACCCCCCTGCAAAACCAAAATATCCATTGCTCTCCTGTCCTGGGACGAGGAACGGAATGCATGTTGCTACCTTTTTAGCATCCTCTCGAAAAGTAGGTTGCCATCGGCCAGCATCATAAGCGGGAAGGAATGCAATCTCTTTTTTCCCCGAGTGAGAAGGCGGCGAGAAAACCATTCCTTTCTCCAGTGAAGGGTCCAATCGAACCCACCTGTGCTCGAATCCAAACCCCGTCCAGATGTTTCATCCTTTCCCAGTGGCAAAGAAAGAATCCCCATTTCCAGTACTTGTAAAGAACGAAACCCCTCGAAAAGGAATTCTATCTACTGGTAGCTAAGGAATCGTATGAGAGAAAAGACTGCAAGGTACATCTGGGTTTTAGGGAATAATAATTGTGATCTAGTACTGTTGTTCTGGTTTGAGTTTAGGGAGACGGGTGGGCGGTGCGCGGATTCCGTTTAGGCGAGCGGCAGTGAGGGGAAAGGGGAGTAAGCAAGCTTTAAGAGATAGGGGGATGGGAGCAAAATATGCATTGGTTGTTTCGGAATAGGTTGAGGACGTATGTGAAAGTACGAACACTTTTGCTTTTTCATACGATTTGTAAGACGCTAGTACTGATTCAAAGTACTCCTCATCATTTATTTTTGTCCACCACTATACTATATATAGTTCAAAAAATTTAATGGGCTTGATCCCGGACCCCTGGGGACAAAGAAAGCGGGAGAGACTCGCGTAGTGAGAGAGACTAAGAAAGAGCTAGTTCGGGAGTGCAAAAGGCGGACCACCGGTCAATAGCAAGAGGTAAGGGCACCGGTAACAGAGGACTGAGGCGAGCGTAGTGAGGAGGTTTGCCGAGAAAGAAGGTGCACAGGAAGGTGTCAGGTTGGTGTGGCGTAGTGGAAGCAGAGCAAGAAGGGTGTCAGCTAGGCAATGGTCGTTCGTGATACTGTTCCCTTTGTTTGATCCGCAGTTCCAGCTACAGAGCCAGAGAGAAAGATGTGGGCGTTCATTCAGGCTTCGCTAAGTAAGCAGCTGTCAGACACCGCCTTTAGATATAAATAAAGAGGGCTAATGAGTATAAAGTGAGTGACAAGACCAGACTCAAAAGTGCTAAGTTGTTCATATGCGACCTCCTATCTTTTAGCGCAAGTCTCCGTTGACCAGCGAGACGACGACGATCGTTTTGAGGCCGCAAAGCTCGTTCCCTATTATTGTCATTTCAAAGCGCCTCGGAGCTAGTCATTTCTCATCAGCCGAGGAAGGAAGCATCCGCTTCAAATAGAGTAGTATATCGATCGAAGTCACAGTAAGATGGAAAGAAAGCTACGTGATGAGGCCGATCGCCCCTTAGAAGTGAAGTCCTATTTCAGACTCTTTGAACGGGGAGGAAGTGAAAAGAAATTTTAGAAGTTCCAATTTCGATTAGAAAAGGTTGCTTTGCTTACTCTTCTATTGTTCTGTGGTCTACTCAACGGTTGCCCTAGTCTAGCTAGATTGATGCTCAGGTGATAATACAAAGATAAATAAGAGAAGTGAAGGAGAGGAGATTGGGGCGAGAAGCATATTCTATTTGGTCAAGAAGTACGAATACAAAGGCAGCTTCAGGTCAAGAGAAACTTTAACTTTTAGAGTTATTGGTCTCGAGTTCAGTTCGATAGTCTTGAGAATCTCCAATCGAGTTCCTCTTTTTTATGTTTATGGTCTTTCTCGAGGCGCTGCCTACCTACAAGGCAAGATCAATTGAACCTTCACCTTAAACTGCGTCCAGTCCAAACACAGTCTTGCTCCTATAGCTCTCCTCTCTGGTTGCGCGTTCAACAACTACAACCTTAACACTGCGCTCCGAGGCCGCTTTTGACGCCTCCGGACAACCCTCGCTGCTTCGCCATAGAGTTAGGTAGGCCTCCACAAGCTGCTAAAAGAAAATTCCATCAAAGGTGAAACCCTTACTTTGGGGGCCTTGCCTCATGATTTTCTTGGCAAGCATTTGGCTGTTGACGTGTCCTCCGCACGCACTTGAATGAGCTTGTTCAACAATGTGCGCTCCGGATCGGCGTGAAACGCTAAGGTAGCTTGCTTACTTAGTGCTTGCGCTAAGGGCTAGGGTTGCTTTCTTGGTGACTCTAACCGGAGACTTTTTACCTTTACTCTTTCGGTATCGGTATGCCTTCGATGATTACTGCTTTAATGAATACCCTCTCTTCGGGAAGCGACGAACTCTTCCCTCACCCGAAGGCGAGCGAGTGCATTACGTTGAGTAGGAATTTGGAATAGAATAAGCTGTTGGGAAGAGAATACCACGAATACGCTATTTGGAGAGCGCATGCGGACAATTCGATGAGGACGATTTCTTGCAGAAAGAGAAGAGGGATACCAGACGATTGGGGATTGATTAGATGCGGACGATGATTTGGCTTTTAAAGATGAGAAGGACGATTTGAGAGTGAATCCGCCATTAATTACTCTTGTTACTGTTCTCCAATAGGCTCTTTCGGGTTCAGGTTTGAATGAAGGAATTGAATCCACAGCTATTGAATCAGCTGTTGGCATATCGGCTCTTGTGCACTCATAAGCTCTTGGGAGAGTCCAAAGAACTCCATTATTTTCTTTTCACGAATAAGCTCTTTCCGCTTTTCATTCCTCATGCACTGAGAAGTAGCAAAGCTTTCCTCATGCCAGCGTTCAGTTCCTATTGAGGAAGATCCGCCATTGGTTTCAAAATGAATCTCAGATGTCGATGAATCCCAATCAATCCCTTTCGTACCATCTTATTACTTATTATAGGATGAATCTGATTCACTTCCTGAACCACCAGCGGTTGACTCTGGGCATTTAGTCCTTACTCCTTCCGACAACAGCGCTTACTTCTATGACACCACCACTGGTACCGGTTAGTATAGCAGCTTTTTTGCCCACTTCTCTTACTGATGTGGCATTTGGCCTTCAAAGAGATGATTCAATAGCAGTAGCACCAGTCATGAACCCAAGAGCTCCAACTCGTACTCATAGTTAAGCAGCGGCATGAATATGAGACTAAAGTCCCTCTATGCATCCTACTACTAGCAGCCCCTTCTATGTCCCTTCTTATACAATGCATATGGATCCACGGATGGCATACCCATTCGTACCATCTCAACAGCTCCCTTGCCTTACTTCTTCCTTCCTCTGTTAATTCAATATCTGTCTCGCCTGCGAATCCTTATCCTGATCTGAGATTGCCTGCTATTCCTAACGGAGGCGCTGAATATCGTGACTATTGGGATAACATATGAATATGCCTCTATCAATGTATTCCATTACACCCGGCAAAGTCCTTACTACATGCAGCAGTACGGCGGGCATTAAAACACGAGTTTCGGCGGTCTCTGCTAGAACCCTATTTGAGATAGTTTCAAAGGCCTTCAGGAGCGTAGCCTTTGAATCAATAATTTCTCGCACGCTTGGTTGCAAAGGTCTATAGTCAGAGAGAGGGTGTGGACTTCAATGAAGTATTCTCTCCTTTTGTGAAAGACAGCTCTATTCGCGTCTTGCTTGCCATGGTTGCACTCTTTCGATCGGCGATTGCGAAAAAGAGACGATTTTAATATTGATAAGAGATATCCTTCCTATAATTCTTCCTATGGCTATTTCCGATCCCAAGAATACGCTGTTGTTTCAATGTCATTATCTTCCCTTCCTCCAAGACAAAGGAGTCGCGGGGAAACTGACTAACTAGAGTCTATAGCTCCTCTAGGGCCCAATAGACTGAATTAGTCCTTCTACCCGCGCGAAGCGCTAGTTGAGCTAGGAGTTTCAAGCGCTAAGTCCTTTCCTTCGGGAAGTCATTCCAGGCAAGAAAGCCAATCAGGGAGGAAAGCAAGTCAGTCAAACGGTAGCAAGCCAGTTCCCTCCCATCGGTCCTAGTCAGCCTCTTTCCTGTCTCTTGTGCAAGGGTAGCTGTCCATAGCGCTTACATGCGCGGGCTCCTGTCTGTGATAGAATAGTTTCCCCCCCAGAACAAAGCCCCACCCCTCTTTTCTCCCTTTAATGAAAGAACCTCGTCCCGCTTCCTATTCATTTGTGGGTCGGGACCCGAAGGCCCTTTTTTTTCTCAAGAGGTGATTCCGAGAATCAATCAACCGACAAATCCGTAGCCCAGGTGACTCACAGCCTCCCTCTCGCCCAAATGAAATGGGATGGATTAAATCAAAAAGCTTATTGATTGATTCAGGGCGCAGCGAAGCCAAATTAAATCAAGGCAAGGGGGGCTTACTTTTCCTGACGCTGAGTCATCCTATTAAAATTTAGCTATGCTAATGGAACAGAAAAAGTATTTAGATGATATGGACCCCGGCGAGAACCTCCAATTGCTTAGGGGTCGCACTCTCTCCCGCTTGGTGGACGAAATCTTCTCTCCTTTTTTTTAGAATTCTTTCTCCCACACACCCTTGCCCTCTTTCACCGAAGAGGAAAGAATAATCTTCCATAAAATATATATATAATTTTTTTTTTAGTAAGTAGGGCCCCAGAACGCTAAAAGGCGGGGGAACTAGAGTTGTCACGATAGGAAAGATAAATGACTATAAGGAACCAACGATTCTCTCTTCTTAAACAACCAATATCCTCCACACTTAATCAGCATTTGATAGATTATCCAACCCCGAGCAATCTTAGTTATTGGTGGGGGTTCGGTCCGTTAGCTGGTATTTGTTTAGTCATTCAGATAGTAACTGGCGTTTTTTTAGCTATGCATCACACACCTCATGTGGATCTAGCTTTCAACAGCGTAGAACACATTATGAGAGATGTTGAAGGGGGTTGGTTGCTCCGTTATATGCATGCTAATGGGGCAAGTATGTTTCTCATTGTGGTTCACCTTCATATTTTTCGCGGTCTATATCATGCGAGTTATAGCAGTCCTAGGGAATTTGTTCGGTGTCTCGGAGTTGTAATCTTCCTATTAATGATTGTGACAGCTTTTACAGGATACGTACTACCTTGGGGTCAGATGAGCTTTTGGGGAGCTACAGTAATTACAAGCTTAGCTAGCGCCATACCTGTAGTAGGGGATACCATAGTTACTTGGCTTTGGGGCGGTTTCTCCGTGGACAATGCCACCTTAAATCGTTTTTTTAGTCTTCATCATTTACTCCCCTTTATTTTAGTAGGCGCCAGTCTTCTTCATCTGGCCGCATTGCATCAATATGGATCAAATAATCCATTGGGTGTACATTCAGAGATGGATAAAATTTCTTTTTACCCTTATTTTTATGTAAAGGATCTAGTAGGTTGGGTAGCTTTTGCTATCTTTTCTTCCATTTGGATTTTTTATGCTCCTAATGTTTTGGGGCATCCCGACAATTATATACCTGCTAATCCGATGCCCACCCCGCCTCATATTGTGCCGGAATGGTATTTCCTACCGATCCATGCCATTCTTCGTAGTATACCTGACAAATCGGGAGGTGTAGCCGCAATAGCACCTGTTTTTATATGTCTGTTGGCTTTACCTTTTTTTAAAAGTATGTATGTGCGTAGTTCAAGTTTTCGCCCTATTCACCAAGGAATATTTTGGTTGCTTTTGGCGGATTGCTTACTACTAGGTTGGATCGGATGTCAACCTGTGGAGGCACCATTTGTTACTATTGGACAAATTTCTCCTTTAGTTTTCTTCTTATTCTTTGCCATAACGCCCATTCCGGGACAAGTTGGAAGAGGAATTCCTAATTCTTACACGGATGAGACCGATCACATCTGATCAGTGAAAAATTCTGACACCAATCATTTACGAGTGAGTATTACACCAAGAATTAATTGACAAGCGGATGAGTTTTCTAGTTGGCTATGTTGATATAGCTTAGATAGGGTTCACTCTATATTTTTTTTGTTATGTTTTGTGCTTTGCTTTAACTATATATCGTCGTTCTTTTTTTATTGCTAGCTGTCACTGGGCTTCCAACCTAAGAAGCCGCTCTACATGAAGGGTCCAGCATGGCGGTCATGAAACGTCTACCCGGGCGCGGACCAAATTCCGTAGGTGATGGAAGAACCGCTCTTTTTACATCTACCTTGAAAGGATGGCCTTCGAGGAGATGCTTAAGTTACCTTAAACCATTCTTCTGTCAGTCCCTGTCTGTCTCCCGGGATCTAAATGGGCTATCCGGGCATGACCACCGAGAGGAAAATCTTGCCGGATCTATCGTTCTACAAGAAGGGACTTTTGGTTTGTTTTCAACAAGTTGCGTATGTCCTATTTTGTACGTTTGCTTGTTGGTTGCTTTGGTGGTCCTATATGCTTAACACACGTGAGTTGCCTCTTGCCTTGTACTTTCCATTTCCGCGGTTTATTTCTTTTGATCCTTTCACTAGGATGAATTTAGTAATAGGCTTGCAAGTGATCTGGTTCGTGCTTTCTCTGGTTGATGAGTGGTCCCCTGGCCAGTAGTAGAAGGGGATCTTGCTTGGTCTTCTATCTTATCTTTTAGCCGCCGATTTCCTCAGGATGGAAACCTGCACGGGGGGAATCGACAAGGTGCCTCCCAGGCGGATCGAATCACTCTCTCTTCCAACCTTTCTGACGGTGGCATGAGCTACCATGTTATCCGGTCAGATGGCTCAGTCCCTGGCTTTCGTTAGACTTCATTAGCTTTCATTAGATAACTTACGACCCGGAAAGAAAGCACTTAATAGAATATATCTCCTAAGTCCTATCTTTCGAAATTAATCAATCAATGAATTCAATCTCTTTGATTGATATAGCGAAAAGTTAGAGCTGAGAGGACGCACCCATTCCAGAATCCACTTTAATCAAGTCCTTTTCAAAGGGCATCCTCCTTTCGCTTGTATTTTCATAAAGAAAGTGTATATTTCTTTTTATCGGAGCTGAGGTTGGACCTAGAACAAAATGTCGGTTCGATTCCGGCCGGTTCATATGTGAAGATCATACTTGCGCTATGCTATGATCTTTTTTCCTAAAAAAAAGGGTGGAAACGACATGCAAAGAAGTTACGATATGCCTTGTTCGATTCAACATCTCATTAAAAAAAAATGAGGTTTATGCTTTTTATCAAAAACGACAAAGCGACTTTCCCATCACAGAAGTCGATATTCTGGCCATTCAAAACGCCCTTTTAAACGGAAGTTCAAAATTTCGCATTTTGAGAGAACAGAACTGTTACCATCCTGGTTTTAATGTGCCCTTGCTTTCGCTTGAACTCGAACTCGCTGATGAATTTCTTATTGGTACGCTTGGTGGTATATTAATGAAAGCATTCGGACAATCTTCATTTTTTCAAATAATTGTTTTAGTTCTTCCCGTGAGGATAGAGAACTTTCTCATTATTTTGATACGGTTGGAAAAAAGTAGATACTCTTCTTAGAATTGATTTATCCGAATCTATAACCACATTCTCTCGTTCTCGACTTTTATACAAAGTGAAATCGGTTATTAAGGTAAGGATGGATGAGTTTCTTAAGAAATGAATATCTTAATTTTTTTGATCTACCAATTTTAGATGGTTGGGGGAAAGACTGGTCCATAAAGACAGGAATTCCTCCCGTTGTCTTCATAGCCTCTGAATTTTTGAATATATTTTTGGATGACTTGGATCGCGAGTTGGAAGTCTAGTTCCCTAATAGGAAATATGCCGGCTTCGACGATGAGATCCTTGTACCCATTTTTAAGGAATAAGAAAATCCCTTTAGATTTAGAATAGAATCCTTTACAGATATTTAAAAGGAATTGGATTTAGTTGGCAACTTCGACCGCGCAGTTCCAGGGGGGGAGCCCATCCTCTGCTTGGGAGGCTTGCTTTTCTCAAGAAAGAGGGCTTTATACAAATAGAGTTCCAATGAAAAAGAACTGTTGGTTGATTGGGGGAATTGGATAGGGTTGGGCAGTAGCCCTATCTGCTCCCGAAAGAAGAGAGTAGCCAAAGCACGACGCGAAGGCGAGGACCCCACGATATAGGGGAGGTGGGGAAGTGGGAAAGAGGGTTCCTCACCAACTCTTTTGGAAGGTTCTTTTACATCTAGTGAATTAGGTTATTTACGGGAAGAAATGGGTTCTTTTCGAATTTGATTGTCTTCTTCAAAGAAAGACTGTGGTTCATCATTTATTCATTGGAAGGGGATATATTTACGCTTCAGTCAATAAGAAAGAACTCTCCTATTCTAGTTAAAAAAAAAGTAGCTCTAACGTGATGAATGGCAAACCAACATCTCAACAAACTATCTCCTTCAAAAAGATGGTTTACATTATTCTATAATGTGATAAAATAAGGTCATGTCAGTTCCTCTCTCTCTCTTTCATTCCTGATAAGGAAGAGCAAACGATCTTATTCTACGACTGGAAAATAATCTTATTACCGGCAAGACAAGCCAAGTCCCTCTATTCCTGACCCACCTTTCTAAAAACTCTAAAGCAGGAAGAGAGTAGGCCTTGGACCTTCCTATATCTATTTCCTCTTCTTTCTTTTGACTGTTGAGTTGATAATGCCTTTCACCTTTTTTGAATGTACGAGCTAGATAGTGGTTTCTGAAATCACTGTAAAGGAAATCATTCCCTTCAATAAGAAAAACGGTTTCTATGACCAAGTTGATATATGAAAAAGTGGATTTTGGGTCCTTATTTAAGAGTAGGTAGGTGAAATGAGTTTTTTTTTTTCAGTGATGTCTTTAGCCTTTGAGAAAGGGAGGCAAGGAAGCTAGCCTATGTGGAATGGAAGAAAGAAGTCAAGCCCGTAAAGCAGAAAAAAAGAATAGGTTTGATTCACTGGAACAAGAAATTTACTCTCAAACTACCTGTCCATATACTCCAAAAGAAGACTGGAGTAGCTGAGCGGAAAAGAAGAGTTTGAAAAAGTAGTGACTCTTTCAACACAAGAAGCTGTAAAGAGTATTAAATTTATTAGTCTTCGATTAACAAACTATGGAAAGGGAAAGTGACAGCATAGCCCTAACCTCTTGTTTAATAGCTTTTTTCAGTAGTGCTCAACACCAAGGGGTTTCTTTCGCTTCTTTTTTCAAAGTGCACTGAACTGGCAAAGAGAATAAATGTAGGCAGCGGGTGTACTCGAGCTCGGTAAGCCAATAAAGAAGGTAGGTGGGCTCAGAGCATAAGTCTATGTAACGCTAGGAGCATAACTCTATAGCTAGGAGCTTTCTTTCCTTCTTCCCGCAGTTACGCTTTCAGTGCAGTCTACGGTCTCCCCACCGAAAGTCGGATATAACTGTATTCCCTGTTTTCCTTGGGCGTGAGAAGTGAATCAGGGACTTGCCATGGATACGAGTGAAACGAAGGCACAGGCCCTTGTTCTCTAGAAATTTTTCGGATCCTACGTTGATTGGCTTAAAGTTAAAAATAACGTATTCTATCAGCCTCTGGAAGTTCCATTTTTGATCCGCCTTTTAGATCTTATATGCTTGATTATGCCTTTTGAGTGCCTAAAGACAGGTGAACGGATTCAAGGGAGAGTTGAAAGCGCTTACTAGTGAGTGAGGTGAGTGAAGTGCCCTCCTTCTATCTTACAGGTAGTGGTAGTGTAGCAGGGCTGTTTCCCTGGATGAGGTAGTTTCCGCAGGTTATATTCTATTACGCAGCCACCCACCTATTCGTGATAGGTGAACGAGTCGCCTAGGTGAAATACTTCTAAATGCTCTTTCATAGAGGACCCTGGCTTCCATTTCTCTATACGTAAGGTATACCCCTGTAACAGGATACTATGGTACACTGCGCAAATTCGTCGACATCCGGCATCTCAGTTTGTACCTTTTAGAAGGGATTACAGTCGCTAAATTAAAAAGTTTGCCCTTCGATCGCGGTATTACCATCTGATGCAGTCCAACTTATCCCTGCTAACCTACAACTAAAGCACCAACTGCGCTTATTCTGCCTCTATCATCTACGTCAATTTCTTCTTCAATAGATTCCCTCACTTCTGGCCCGAGAGAAAGTAGGCCAAAAACGTGGGATGTAAAAAAAGGTGTATTCTAGGGCCAGGTGATGTCAGGTATACAGGATGAGTCTCACAGTCCCCACAGCCTCCACGCGAGAACGCATCCCCTTTTCCGTGATGATGCTTTGTTAATCCTTTACTGGAAGTCTGCTTTTAAGAAAACCCTGCATAGAATAGGTCACATAAAGTGAAGGCTGGTACCCGAATCAATCCACCATGCATAAGTAGAAAAGTAAAAAAAAAGCAACTTTTCAGAAACAAGGGCATAGTGATTGCCTTCCTTCACTCCTTAAAAAACCGAAGCTTTGAACTAAATATCGTACAATCCTTTTTTATAGTTGCAAAGCATAGCGAGAGAAAAAGAACAAGAAAGTTGACCGTGACGGTCGTAGCTCTATCAAGTAGGTACGCTAAACACTCATAGACCGGTATCGTATAATATATATATATATATAATATATATTATTATAAAAGTCGCGGTGGAATCCATTGCGATCTTGGGCATCGCCAAAGAAGGGTGTTCTCAGCGCCTATGCTTAACACGGCTCCCATGATAGTAGCAGAAAACGAGTTGTGCTGGTGATGTGATCGGACCATTTCCCCCCGGGAAATACGGTCACAAGTTCATACTTTCTTTTTTACTAGTAATTTTTTACTATAGTAAGTCAAGATCAGAGCAGGCACAACGACGCAATTCTCAGGGGCGTGTCTGGTGCTATCGAGAAAGGTTGGGTTGCATTTAGGAAGGATCTTTCTCTTTAACTAGAAATATCTTAAGATAAGAAAGCGTAAAAAAGAAAGGTTTTGATTCGACCTGATTAAACAAAGAAAAAAAAGCTTTCTCCGCGTCAGGCTGTTGATGTAGTTGCTTGTACTTTTCATTTTATGTCGAGATTTAGTTGGTGTTCAGTGTACCTGTTGAAGACCTTAACGTAAGGAACTTAGTGCAAAAGTGGCGGAGATCCACAAAGGTAACCGGATGCCTGGGGCTTAGGACAAGGAGCGTCCGGAGTCTCTTAAGAAAGGAAAGAAAAAAAGTTATCATGAAGATACCTAGGTTCCGTCACATTTTCTATCAAATATTTCATTCTATGATCATCTTCTTCTTAGGTAGACCACTCGTTAGGCTTGGGTTCGCTTACTTTTATTTGCTTTTTTGGAATTGGCTTTTGGTAAACGCACCTTTTGCTGACATCGATCTTATGCATTTTTTTTCGGACTCTTTGGCCGTGAACTCTGGCTCGATCGCCGATTCCAATTCGATTCATAATATACCTATCAATGATCCCCCTTTCAATCCAAATGATCCCCCTTTCAATCCAAATGATCCGCAACCTAACAATAATGTAGTACCTCTCGACGTTGTCGATCAATTTCGTATACTCAACCAAGAGACGGAATTAGAACTCTTTGCTCGGATACGACTTCTAGAGAACCGGTTGATTGACGGCTTGCCACCGCAAATGAACTTTGGCGAGTACGAAGCCTTAGTCAGAGGGTTTCTCGATGACACCCTGACCATTGGACACTACCGTAATGTCCTGAGCAATGAGCTCTTTGATCTTCGCCTGTTAGAGTTTAAGGCGAATCTCTTAGAGCAACTCGTCAATTTGTTAATGAGCGAAACAACTGAGCGGCTCACTCAAATATTGGCAGACTCGCCCTTTCGAGAGGGGTCCATAAGGACCGAAGCTCTTTCATTTATCAACGACTTTATGAGTCGTTTAAATCTGAATGACCCACACTCCCCTTTTGATAAAGGGTTGGTGGAAGCTATGCTGCGGTACTGGATCCAAGATGCCCAGCAAAACGGGAATCTCTCCGCCGTGTATAGAGAATTCCTCCGGTATTTCCTTGGAAACTAAACCGGCCTTCCCATTTCAATAAAAAAGCCCCGCTCCGGCCCCTCTCTGACAAGGAAAGAAACGAAATAATCTCAATTTTACGACACGATGGCTGTTCTCCACTAACCACAAGGATATAGGGACTCTATATTTCATCTTCGGTGCTATTGCTGGAGTGATGGGCACATGCTTCTCAGTACTGATTCGTATGGAATTAGCACGACCCGGCGATCAAATTCTTGGTGGTAATCATCAACTTTATAATGTTTTAATAACGGCTCACGCTTTTTTAATGATCTTTTTTATGGTTATGCCGGCGATG